TTTAGTGTATACTACTACAGTATCATATATATATATAATTTATTACTCTTTCCTTTTTTTTGGATTCTTTTTTGTTTGTTATTGTCTTCTTTATTATATTTCTTTCGAATGAATCGAAAATTCCAGAGTATATCTTTTCACGGGTCGAACCAAAAAAAAAGAAACTTCGAATATTTCCCTCTTTACTTTACCTTTATCCGGCAGAAAAAAAAAGGAAAATTCCCTATTTTTTTGTCCATGTCCCTAAATTAAATATTAAATAATAGGAGACTTAAATGAAAGTCCCTTTCTCGCATTCGCTCTCCATTGCATTGGCGGAACAAAAATTTCTGATGCATCAATATGGAAATATTTGGTACATGAAGCCATGATCTGATATCTATATCGAAATCCTATATAGATATAAACTGATCTTTTTCTGGAATCAAAGAAAGATATTGAAAAATATATTGCTCTTGTGACTCGGAATAAATGGTTTCTCTGTGGAGGAAGGGAATAGCGATTTATTCCTATGGAGCATCCAGGAACAAGAAGATTCAATCGGAAATATCGACAAATTCTTGCGTGGTCCAAGGAAATAAAAAAAAGGGTCCGCTTCTACAATTTTATCTCTATCCAATTTGAATATCAGAATAGCTGATATAGTCATGATTCAATGGGTCAGGTCCACTTACTTTTTCTTTTCTTGATTTCTAATTTTTCCGATGGATTTAATTGGAACAATGGAGAAGTAGTAAAACTTTGGTTTGTCGATTCATAATTGAGATTGGGTATTATCTCGAATATCCATGTCCCGGGACCAAAAATATAAATAATGAAACATGAGGAGGAGTATAGCCTGTAGTGACATAGTAGTCCTCCTAATAAGTGGGATTCCTTATTATCATAATGAACAAATGTTCAACTTTATACCTATAACTCATTAGAATGATAACTCATTATGCGGTCCGTTTACCTTTTTTTTTATTACAAATATCAATAATATCTCTATTCTCCGATGAAAAATGAAGACTAAGGCGGGAGCTTCGTGGAAAAAGCCCTTTATCGGATTTGAACCGATGACTTACGCCTTACCATGGCGTTACTCTACCACTGAGTTAAAAGGGCCATTTTCTTCAATTCATGAAGAGGCCACTAACCACTATGAGTCTACTGCATGTATCTATGTATAGACTATATGTACATATATACATGTATGCATAGGGGGCTCATTCAAGAACAAGCCATTTGATTTACCTAGGAAGTTCTAGGGTCAAATCAAATGATTATTTATATTTGAGAAATATCAATGCAATGAATTGTTTCGCTCCTAATTGCTTTGCTTTTATTGACCCATCGAGGCGAGATTCACTTGATTGATACATGTACCAATCCGACATAGATCCAAAATATTTCATCGAATCATGTGATGAAGGATTCGACTCGTACCCTGAACTGAATTCTTATAGAAAAAAAGAATCTTTTCGATTACTTGTCAATCCCTTCCCAGATTTACGAGTTCTACATCACCTTTTTGAATCAATCAAAAAAAGAATTCTATCATTTCTGAATTTCCTGGCTTAGTGTTAGTGAGGCATATCTCGTCTTAACGATGAGCGAATCAATGAGTGAAAATTGAAGAAAGGGGGTTTGACTTTTTTTTTGTCGGACAAATCCCCGCTGAGGGGATCCTATACTTCGTCATATATATATGATGGTTCATGAATGAACAATCAAAAAATTCTATGTAATTGTGGAAGCAAGAAAGATTCTTCGGATCTAGTCATGCCATTACATTATATTGACAATTCCAAAAAACTGCTCATACTATGAGCATAATATGATGGCGATCGGGCAGGTATGCCCCTATCGTCTAGCGGTTCAGGACATCTCTCTTTCAAGGAGGCAGCGGGGATTCGACTTCCCCTGGGGGTAGGGTATTACGAAAGGAAGTTGATCATGGATTATCAATAAGCCTAGAATTGATTCTTCCTGGGTCGATGCCCGAGCGGTTAATGGGGACGGACTGTAAATTCGTTGGCGATATGTCTACGCTGGTTCAAATCCAGCTCGGCCCAATAATTCGCCGATCCATGGGGATGATATAACCAATTTGTCCTCCAGAAATGCCTGATATAGAGGAATAAATAGTCCATTTTTTCTGCTATATCCCTATTTCTTTGTTCATTTGTTCCCACGCGTTCTGATCTTTCTAACGATCTAGATTAATAATCTGTAAATATAAGAAGGAGTAAAGAAAAAAAGAGTCCTTTTTTTTCATTGAAAGATTGATTATCTTATCAATCGATGTGGCAATAACCACAGGATTACTAGTAATCCGTGTCACTCTCACTATAGTTCATATCCATGTGAATATCAATCACTCGTGTTTCTGGTAAAACACGGCAAAATATAAAGAAATTATAAGAATATGTATGAGAATATGTATGCTGTATAACTCATTTCCCTGGGATTGTAGTTCAATCGGTCAGAGCACCGCCCTGTCAAGGCGGAAGCTGCG